TATTGAATTATTATATAAACTTAAATTATATAATAAATTATTTATTAATTATTAAATAAATAATAAATAATATATATTAATATAAATTATTTATTATAGGTTTAATACTTTACTATTTCTATTAAATTATTAGTAATCCTTCTCTTTTTTCCGTGTATTTATAAAAATGCTTACTAACTTTTAAAACTTCTTAATTATCATATTTAATTTCAGTTATTTATACAGTTAATAAATGTTTATTATATATATAGATATTGTTAAACATTTAAAGATAAAATTATATATACATTTATATAAATATATAATATCCCCCAAGATATTAATATTTCCATTAATAAATAATGCCTATTAATATAAATATCCTACCTAAGTAAATAATATACATATATATTAAATTATTTATATATATATATATTCATATAAAATAAATTTATAAATATTAAATTATTAATATTCTTATTGAATTATTATATAAACTTAAATTATATAATAAATTATTTATTAATTATTAAATAAATAATAAATAATTTATATTTATATAAATTATTGATAATAATATATTTTTTTAACTTAAATTATTTAATAAGCTATTCATTATACAAGTAAAAACTAAAAACTATTATTTAATAAAAATTAACTTTTTATATATTTTAAAACCCGTGATCACTAAATTTTACAATAAATTAATAATGAATTGCCTGATAAAAGGGCTACCTTGATAGGGTAAATTATATGATTTAATCATATTCATTATATTTAATAGAATTAAACTATTCCTAAAAGTATCAAAAACTTTTGTGCATCATACACTAAAACATAAAAAGATAAGCTAATTAAGCTTCTGGGTTCATACCCCATATATAAAGGTTATAATCCTTTTCTTTTTAATTTTTAATAATTCATCTAAATTATTATTTTTAATTACTTTAATAAGAGGAACATTAATCACAATTTCCTCAAACTCATGACTAAGAGCTTGAATAGGATTAGAAATTAATCTTTTATCATTTATCCCCTTTATGATAAATTATAATAATCCTATAGCTTCTGAAGCATCCTTAAAGTATTTTTTAACCCAAACATTAGCTTCTTCCATTCTTTTATTTTCTGTGATTTTTATAATACTTTCAATAAATATAAATTGACATATTAATGAATTTTCATCAATTTATTTTTTAATAATTAATTCCTGTTTATTACTTAAAATAGGTGCAGCCCCCTTTCACTTTTGATTCCCCGGAGTAATAGAGGGCTTAACCTGATTAAATAATTTTATTTTAATAACCTGGCAAAAAATTGCCCCCTTAATATTAATTTCTTATTTTATTTCATACAATTTATTTTATATGACTATTTTTCTTTCTATTTTCATTGGATCTATCGGAGGATTAAATCAAACCAGCCTTCGAAAAATTATAGCTTTTTCATCAATCAATCATTTAGGATGAATATTAGCCGCTATAATATTTAATGAAATTTTATGAGAATTTTATTTTTTTATTTATGTTTTCTTATCTTTAACAATTTTAATTTTATTTGATACATTAAAAATTTATCACATTAATCAAACTTTTTTTATTTTAAATAATAATCCTTTAATTAAATTTTTTATATTTATTTTACTTTTATCCTTAGGAGGCCTGCCCCCCTTTTTAGGATTCGCCCCAAAATGATTAGTAATTCAATCTATAACCTTAAATAATAATATTTTTCTTATAATTTTAATAGTATGTTTAACTTTAATTACACTTTTTTACTATATTCGAATTTGTTACGCTTCATTTTTAATTAATTATTGAGAAATAAATTGAATTAATAAAATTCAATTAAATCCTCCAAAATTATTCCTGCTTTCATTTTTATCTTTTATTTCAATAACTGGAATATTATTAGTTAATTTTTCTTATACCTTAATCTAAGGCTTTAAGTTAAATAAACTAATAGCCTTCAAAGTTATAAATATAAGTTAAATTCTTTTAAGCCTTAGTAAATACTACTCCTTTAGAATTGCAGTCTAATATCATTTATGACTATAAAGCCAGTGATTGAAGAAGATAAACTTCATAAATAGATTTACAATCTATCGCCTAATCTTCAGCCATCCAATCGCAACAGTGGCTATTTTCTACTAATCATAAGGATATTGGTACTTTATATTTTATTTTAGGGGCTTGAGCAGGAATAATTGGAACTTCATTAAGAATTTTAATTCGAGCAGAACTTGGTCATCCGGGAGCATTAATTGGGGATGACCAAATTTATAATGTTATTGTTACAGCTCACGCTTTTATTATAATTTTTTTTATAGTAATGCCTATTATAATTGGAGGATTTGGAAATTGATTAGTTCCTTTAATATTAGGGGCTCCTGATATAGCTTTTCCTCGAATAAATAATATAAGTTTCTGAATATTACCCCCTTCTCTTACTCTCTTACTAGTCAGAGGTATAGTGGAAAACGGGGCGGGGACAGGATGAACGGTTTACCCCCCATTATCAGCTAGAATTGCTCACACAGGAGCTTCAGTAGATTTAGCTATTTTTTCTCTTCATTTAGCAGGAATTTCTTCAATTCTTGGAGCTGTAAATTTTATTACTACAGTAATTAATATACGATCAAGAGGAATCACTTTAGACCGAATACCTTTATTTGTTTGATCTGTAGTAATTACTGCAATTTTACTACTTTTATCTTTACCCGTTCTTGCAGGAGCTATTACCATATTATTAACAGATCGTAATTTAAATACATCATTTTTTGACCCCGCAGGAGGAGGAGATCCAATCTTATATCAACATTTATTTTGATTTTTTGGACATCCTGAAGTTTATATTCTAATTCTTCCTGGATTTGGAATAATTTCTCACGTGATCAGTCAAGAAAGAGGAAAAAAAGAAACTTTCGGAGCTTTAGGAATAATTTACGCTATATTAGCTATTGGATTATTAGGATTTATTGTATGAGCTCACCATATATTTACAGTAGGAATAGATGTTGATACACGAGCTTATTTTACTTCAGCCACAATAATCATTGCTGTTCCAACCGGGATTAAAATTTTTAGATGATTAGCCACTCTTCATGGAACTCAATTAACTTATTCACCCTCATTATTATGGGCTTTAGGATTTGTTTTCTTATTTACAATTGGAGGTTTAACAGGAGTTGTATTAGCTAATTCATCTATTGACATTATCTTACATGATACTTATTATGTAGTTGCTCACTTTCATTATGTTTTATCTATAGGAGCTGTTTTTGCAATTATAGCGGGATTTATTCATTGATACCCTCTTCTTACTGGATTAATTATAAATCCTAAATGATTAAAAATACAATTTAGAGTAATATTTTTTGGAGTAAATTTAACATTTTTTCCACAACACTTTTTAGGTCTAGCCGGGATACCCCGACGATATTCTGATTATCCAGACGCCTATACTTCATGAAATGTTATTTCTACAATTGGATCAACTATTTCATTAATTGGAATTTTAATATTTTTATTTATTATTTGAGAAAGTATAATTGTAAAACGATTAGTAATTTATCCTGTACATTTAAATTCATCGATTGAATGATTTCAAAATTTACCGCCAGCTGAACATAGTTACTCAGAATTACCTTTATTAACTAATTAATCTAATGTGGCAGACTAGTGCATTGGATTTAAGCCCCAAATATAAAGGATTTCTTTCATTAGAATCTATTAAATGGCAACTTGATCAAATTTAGGACTACAAGACAGTGCTTCACCTGTTATAGAACAACTTATTTTCTTTCATGATCATACATTAATAATTTTAACTATAATCACTATTTTAGTGGGATATATTATATTGACTTTAAGATTTAATAAATTTACAAATCGTTACTTATTATCAGGACAACTAATTGAAATTATTTGAACAATTCTCCCAGCAATTATTTTAGTATTTATTGCTATACCTTCTCTACGATTATTATATTTAATAGATGAAATCTATAATCCATCAATTACATTAAAAACTATCGGCCATCAATGATATTGAAGTTATGAATATTCTGATTTCAATAATTTAGAATTCGATTCATATATAATTCCAACTACTGATTTAAAAATAGAAGAATTTCGATTATTAGACGTTGACAACCGTATTATTTTACCTATAAACACACAAATTCGAATATTAGTATCAGCAACTGATGTATTACATTCTTGAACAATCCCCTCACTTGGAGTAAAAATTGATGCAACTCCAGGACGATTAAATCAAACCAGATTTTTAATTAACCGTCCTGGTTTATTTTATGGACAATGTTCTGAAATTTGCGGAGCTAACCATAGTTTTATACCCATTATAATTGAAAGCGTACCAATAAATTATTTTATTAATTGAATTATATCCTCTGATTATTCATTAGATGACTGAAAGCAAGTATTGGTCTCTTAAACCATTTCATAGTAAATTAGCAATTACTTCTAATGAAAAAATTAGTTAATCTATAACATTAGTTTGTCAAACTAAAATTATTAATTTATTAATATTTTTTAATACCACAAATAGCCCCTATTAATTGATTATTACTTTTTATTATTTTTTCTATTACTTTAATTATTTTTAACATTTTAAACTATTTTTCTTTTTTACCCAATAACCCCAATTTATTTCAACCAAAAAAAAAAATAAATACTTCTTTAAATTGAAAATGATAACAAATTTATTTTCTGTATTTGATCCTTCAACAAATATTTTTAATTTATCTTTAAATTGAATAAGAACATTTTTAGGTTTATTTATAATTCCTTCTATATATTGATTTATTCCTTCCCGATATCATATTATTTGAAATAATATTTTATTAACTTTACACAAAGAATTTAAAACCCTTTTAGGAACAAGAGGACATAAAGGAAGCTCTTTTATTTTTATTTCATTATTTTCTTTAGTTTTATTTAATAATTTTATTGGACTTTTACCTTATGTATTTACAAGATCAAGACATCTAACATTTACATTAAGATTGGTCCTGCCTTTATGACTATCTTTTATATTATACGGATGAATTAATCACACCCAACATATATTTACCCATTTAGTCCCACAAGGAACCCCATCAATTTTAATACCTTTCATAGTTTGTATTGAAACAATTAGAAATATTATCCGCCCAGGAACTTTAGCAGTTCGATTAGCAGCAAATATAATTGCCGGACATCTTCTTTTAACATTACTAGGTAATACAGGAAATTCTTTACCAAACTTTTTATTATTTATTTTAATTAGAACACAAATCGCTCTTTTAATTCTTGAAACAGCAGTATCAATTATTCAATCTTATGTTCTTGCTGTTTTAAGAACCCTTTATTCTAGAGAAGTAAATTAATGTCAACCCATACAAATCATACTTTTCATTTAGTAGACTATAGCCCATGACCTTTAACAGGTGCTATTGGAACATTTACAACTGTTTCAGGACTAGTAAAATGATTCCATCAATACGAAATAAACTTATTTTTATTAGGTAATATTATTATTTTATTAACTATATTTCAATGATGACGAGATGTATCTCGAGAAGGAACACACCAAGGATTACACACTTATTCTGTAACAACAGGTTTACGATGAGGAATAATTTTATTTATTATTTCAGAAATTTTTTTTTTTATTTCATTTTTTTGAGCTTTTTTTCATAGAAGCCTTTCACCAGCCATTGAATTAGGGGCTATATGGCCCCCCGTAGGAATTGTGCCTTTTAATCCATTCCAAATTCCACTATTAAATACAGCAATTTTATTAGCATCTGGAGTTACTGTTACTTGAGCTCATCACAGACTTATAAATAGAAATCATTCACAAACTACTCAAAGCCTATTATTTACCGTAATTTTAGGTGTATATTTTTCTATTTTACAAGCTTATGAATATATGGAAGCCCCCTTTACTATTGCTGATGCTGTTTATGGGTCTACTTTTTATATAGCCACCGGATTTCACGGACTACACGTATTAATTGGAACAACCTTTTTAATTATTTGTTTATTACGACACTTAAATTTTCATTTTTCTAGAAATCATCATTTTGGATTTGAAGCTGCAGCTTGATATTGACATTTTGTAGATGTAGTTTGATTATTTTTATATATTTCTATTTATTGATGAGGTAGATAATTATTTATATAGTATATAAGTATATATGACTTCCAATCATAAGGACTAAAAAATTTAGTATAAATAATTTTTTTAATATTAATCTTTAGAACATTAATTATAATAATTTCCTTAATTATTATAATATTGGCTTCTATTTTATCAAAAAAAGCCTTTAAAGACCGAGAAAAATGTTCTCCTTTTGAATGCGGGTTTGACCCAAAATCTATGCCTCGCTTACCTTTTTCATTACGATTTTTTTTAATTACAATTATTTTCCTTATTTTTGATGTTGAAATTGCTCTTATTTTACCTATAATTATAGTAATTAATTATTCAAATTTAATTATATGAACAAGCACTTCTATTATTTTTATTTTAATTTTATTAATTGGACTTTATCATGAATGAAATCAAGGATCTTTAAATTGATCTTCTTAGGATTGTAGTTAAATATAACATTTGATTTGCACTCAAAAAGTATTGATTTTCAATCTATCTTGAATATGAAGCGATAAATTGCAATTAGTTTCGACCTATTTTTAGATGGACACCATCCTTATTCTTAAATTTAATTGAAACCAAAATAGAGGTATATTACTGTTAATAATAAAATTGAATAATAATTCCAATTAAAGAAATATGAAGTACAAGTAAAAGCTGCTAACTTTTTTCTTTAATGGTTAAACTCCATTTATATTTCTAATTTATATAGTTTAAATAAAACCTTACATTTTCACTGTAAAAATAAATACTTTTTTTTATAAATTACTAATATAAATTATGTAATTAATTTTTATTCAAAGATTTAATTAATCTCTTTAACATCTTCAGTGTTACGCTCTAATTATAAGCTATTTAAATAATAAATTATAAAAATTAATAAAATAATAAACCATAAAACAAATCTCAATAAATAAATTTTTAAATTATTATTTTGTAATATTTGATTAATTATTGATCTTTTTGTAAACATTTTATATATGATTTGAGCCCCAATTTGTTCTCTTCAGCCTTGATCTATATTATTATAAATTTTTTTACCAACATTTAAAGGATAAAAACCAATTCCCATAGTTGATAAAATTGGTATATTCCACATTCTACCTATAAAATTAGTCATATTATAATAATTTAAAGATTTATTATAAAAGTTTAAAGAAATTTTAGAAATAAAGTAACCTCTTAAAGCCCCAATTATACAAACCAATAATGTAAATATTTTTAATTTTAAGGGCAAACAAATTATATTAGGAGTAGAAAATATTAATCAACTTAATATACTTCCACCAACAATAGATATAATCAACAACCCTATCATTCCTTGAAGTATAATTTTACCCTCATCATTAATTATATGTAAATAAGCCCCCTTAAATTCCCCAGTTATAGAATAATAAATTAATCGAAAAGAATAACAAACAGTTAATCCTGTAGAAAAAAAAAAAAAAAAAAATCTAAATATATTAATTCTAGATAACATCACAATTTCTAAAATTAAGTCTTTTGAATAAAATCCAGCTAAAAAAGGTATTCCACATAAAGCTAAATTTGCTAAATTTAAAGAAGCAGAAGTAATGGGTATGTGTATTGTTAATCCCCCTATTATTCGAATATCCTGATTATTTTTTATATTATGAATAATAGCCCCAGCACATATAAATAATAAAGCTTTAAATAATGCATGAACCAATAAATGAAAAAATGCTAACTTATAAAATCCTATTGATAAAATTCTTATTATTAACCCTAATTGTCTTAAAGTAGATAAAGCAATAATTTTTTTTAAATCAAATTCAAAATTTGCTCCTAGCCCCGCTATAAACATTGTAAGCCCAGAAATTAATAACAATCCTTTTCCTAAATAAGTATTTTCTAATAAAATATTAAATCGAATTAATAAATAAATTCCAGCAGTTACAAGAGTTGAAGAATGAACTAAAGCTGATACGGGGGTAGGAGCTGCTATAGCGGCCGGTAATCAAGAAGAAAAAGGAATTTGGGCTCTTTTAGTTATTGCGGCTAACACCACTAATCTACCAATTAATATTATTTCAAAATTTATTTTTATAAGCTCTAAATAAAAAATATAATTTCAAGAACCATAATTTATTATTCATGCAATAGCTAATAACAAAGCAACATCACCAATTCGATTTGATAAAGCAGTTAACATCCCAGCATTAAATGATTTTACATTTTGAAAATAAATCACTAAACAATAAGAAACTAACCCCAATCCATCTCAACCCAATAAAATTCTTACCAAATTAGGTCTAATAATTAATAATATTATTGATATAACAAATATTAAAACTAATAAAATAAATCGATTAATATTGTAATCTTCTTGCATATATTCTTTTCTATAATAAATTACTACTGAAGAAATAAATAAAACAAAAGATATAAATATTAATCTAATTCAATCAAACAATAAAGTTATAATAATTGAAACTCTATTTAATGATAATACTTCTCATTCAATAAATACAACTAAATCGTTTATTATAAAATTTAACCCAAGAATAAATAAAATTAAACTAAATAATATTAATCACAAAAAACTAATTAAACAAATTGATATATTATACACAATTTAAAATGAATTAATTCATATCATTGACACCACAAATCAATATTTTATTTAAACTATTTAAATAAATCCACAATATACAAACATCACTTTTTAAAACTAATAAATTTAAAGGAAATCAATGTAATAACAATAATAAATATTCCCGATTTAACCCCCCTCTAAAAGAATAAGACCCTGAATTTAATTTTCCATGTTGTGTATAAGAATATAAATATAAAGTATACCCCGCACTAAAAAAAGACAATAAAGCCAATATAAATATTCTAATTCAAGATCAACTAACAATTCTATTTAATAAACTGATTTCTCCCAATAAATTTAAAGATGGAGGAGCAGCTATATTACAAGAACTTAATAAAAATCACCACAATGTTATTCTTGGTATAAAATTTAATATTCCTTTATTAATAAATAAACTTCGTCTGCTTATACGTTCATATCTAATATTAGCCAAACAAAATAATCCAGAAGAACATAATCCATGACCAATTATTAATACGTAACCCCCAGATATGCCCCAACAAGTTATAGTTAATATCCCTCTTAAAGCAACACTTATATGAGCTACTGATGAATAAGCAATTAATGATTTTAAATCTGTTTGACGTAAACAAATAAATCTCACTAAAACCCCCCCAATTAATCTAATTCTAATTCAAAATCATCTAAAAACTATATTTTCATTTTGAATTAAAGGCAAAACACGTAAAATACCGTAACCCCCTAACTTTAATAATACTCCAGCTAAAATTATTGAACCTGAAACAGGCGCTTCAACATGTGCTTTTGGTAATCATAAATGAACCAAAAATATTGGCATTTTTACTAAAAAAGCAAAAATTAATGATAAATATAATAATCTCCCAAAATTTACTACATTTATTAACATAAATTCCAAATATATAATTTTTTTATAAACAAAAAAAATCCCTACTAATAAAGGCAAAGAAGCCAATAAAGTATAAAACAATAAATAAATCCCCGCTTGCAATCGTTCAGGCTGATACCCTCACCCTATAATTAAAAACAATGTGGGAATCAATCTTCTTTCAAAAAACAAGTAAAATAAAAATAAATTTATTGAAGAAAAAGTTAAATAAAGAAAAATTAATAAAACTAAAACAATTAATAAAAAAAAATTTCAATAATTTTTATTTCGAAATACCTTTTCACTAGCTATTAATATTAATACACATACTCAAAATCTCAACAAAATTAATCCATAAGATAAAACATCTATTCCTATAAAATATCTAATTCTTCTTCAATTAGTATTATAATAATTTAAAATAATAAATATAAAACTAATTAAAAATAATAAATTTTGTACCATTCAATATAAATTTTTGACAAAACATAAAGGAATCATAAATAATATTATCAATAAAATTTTTAACATTGTAAAACACTAAAAGTAATTAAATAATCATTACCATGTGTTCGAATTATAGAAACTAAAATTGAAAGACCCAAAGCACCCTCACAAACACAAAAAGTTAAATATAATATACTAAAATATATTTCTAAATTAAATAATCTTAAATAAATAATTATCAATATAAATAATCTTAAAACTATAAATTCTAATCTTAATAATATTACTAATAAATGTTTACAATTTAAAACAAAAACAATTACTCCCGATAAAAATAAAAAAATTGGAAATATTCAATAAATAAATATTAACATTAGTTTTAATAGTTTAATTTAAAAAACATTGGTCTTGTAAACCAAAAATAAAAAATTTTTTTAAAACATCAAGAAAAAAGAAACTCTTTATCATTAATCTCCAAAATTAATATTTTAAATTAAACTATTTCTTGAAATTACACAATTTATATTAACTATATATAGTCTAATATTTAGTTATTTATTTACTCAAATAACACACCCATTATCAATAGGATTAATATTATTAATTCAAACTTTCATTATTTGTTTAATTACAGGAATATTAATAAAAACTTTTTGATTTTCATATGTATTATTTTTAATTTTTATTGGAGGTATACTAGTTTTATTTATTTACATAACATCTTTAGCCTCAAATGAAATATTTAATTTTTCAATTAAAAAATTTTTATTAATTTTATTTATATTATTTACTTTAATTATTATTATTTTTATTATTAATGATTTTTCTATTTTTAATTTTTTTAATTTAAATACTGAAATAACTTCAATTATAAATGAAATAAATTTTATTAAAGAAAATTCACTAAATTTAAATAAATTATATAATTTTCCCAATAATATAATAACTTTATTATTAATTAATTATTTATTTTTAACTCTTATTATTATTGTAAAAATTACAAACAACTTTTATGGACCTTTACGACAAATTAACTAATGAATAAACCAATACGACTGTCCCACCCCCTATTTAAAATTACAAATAATGCACTTATTGATTTACCAGCACCTTCTAATATTTCAGCATGATGAAATTTTGGGTCTTTACTAGGTTTATGTCTAATACTACAAATTTTAACAGGACTTTTTTTATCAATACATTACACAGCCAACATTGATTTAGCATTTAATAGCATCGCCCACATTTGCCGAGATGTAAATTATGGGTGATTATTACGAACTTTACACGCTAACGGGGCTTCTTTTTTTTTTATTTGTATTTATTTTCATATTGGACGAGGAATTTATTACAATTCATATATATACCACATAACATGATTTGTAGGAACCTTAATTTTATTTATAATAATAGCTACTGCATTTATAGGCTATGTATTACCTTGAGGACAAATATCATTTTGAGGGGCCACAGTTATTACAAATTTATTATCTGCAATTCCATACTTAGGAGTAGATTTAGTACAATGAATTTGAGGAGGATTTGCTATTGATAACGCCACTTTAACTCGATTTTTTACAATTCACTTTGTTTTACCTTTTATTATTACTGCTATAACAATAATTCACTTATTATTTTTACATCAAACAGGATCTAACAACCCATTAGGAATTAATAGAAATATTGATAAAATTCCATTTCATCCTTATTTTTCATTTAAAGATATTTTTGGGTTTATAATTATGTTATTTTTATTAATTTTAATAACATTAATTAGACCTTATATATTAAGAGACCCGGATAATTTTATTCCTGCAAATCCTTTAGTAACTCCAATTCATATTCAACCTGAATGATATTTTTTATTTGCATATGCTATTCTTCGCTCAATTCCAAATAAATTAGGAGGTGTAATTGCCTTAGTAGCATCAATTGCTATTTTATTTATTTTACCTTTTACTCATACAGGAAAATTTCAAGGACTACAATTCTACCCAATTAATCAAATATTATTTTGATTAATATTAACTATTGTAATTTTACTTACATGAATTGGAGCACGACCAGTAGAAACTCCCTATATTTTTATTGGTCAAATTTTAACAATTTTATACTTTTTTTATTATTTAATAAACCCTTTAATTATATTATGATGAGATAAATTAATCAATTAGTTAATGAGCTTGAAATAAGCGTATGTTTTGAAAACATAAGATAGAAACACAATTTTCTATTAACTTTACTAAAATATATGATTTAAAATATAATTATTATATAAATTTTCAACCCAACAAACAATATTAAATAATTAAGAGAAAACGGTAAAAATCTTTTTCAAGCCAAATATATTAATTTATCATATCGAAATCGAGGCAAAGTACCCCGAACTCAAATAAATATAAAAGAAATTAATATTAATTTAATATAAAATAAAAAAGAATAAATATCTCTTCCTAAAAAAATTACAACAAACAACATTCTTATAAATAAAATTCTTGCATATTCCCCTAAAAAAATTAAAGCAAATCCTCCTCTTCTATATTCTACATTAAACCCTGATACTAATTCTGACTCTCCTTCAGCAAAATCAAAAGGAGTTCGATTAGTTTCAGCCAATATTGACGCAATTCATACTAAAGACAAAGGAAATATAATCCAAATAAATCAAATATTTTGATAAATTATAAAATTTATTAAATTATAACTTCCCACTAAAAAAACAAAACATAATAAAACTAAAGCTATACTTACTTCATATGAAATAGTTTGAGCAACAGCCCGCAAACCTCCTAATAAAGCATAATTAGAATTTGAAGCCCAACCTGCAATTATTACTGTATAGACCCCCAATCTAGTACAACATAAAAAAAATAAAACCCCTAAATTAAATATAATTAAATTAATATAATAAGGAATACATAATCAAATTAATAAAGCCAAAAATAAAGAAAATACTGGACTAAAATAATAAGGCAAATAATTAGACATTAAAGGATAAGTTTGCTCCTTTGTAAATAATTTAATTGCATCACAAAAAGGTTGAGGAATTCCAAATAATCCCACTTTATTGGGTCCTTTACGAATTTGAATATAGCCTAAAACTTTTCGTTCTAATAAAGTTAAAAAAGCAACCCCAACTATAATACATAATAATAATAAAACTACTCTAATTAAAGATAATAATAATTCTTGAAAAACCACGTATTATTTGTAAATAATTTACATCCATAAATTCTAAATTTACTGCACTAATCTGCCAAAATAATTATATTAATTATATTCATTACTAAAATATTAATATATTAAATATCTGGTCCTTTCGTACTAAAATATTTTAATTTTTTAAGGATAGAAACCAACCTGGCTTACGCCGGTTTGAACTCAGATCATGTAAGAATTTAAGGGTCGAACAGACCCAATACTTTAAACTTCTACACCTAAAATTACTCTTAATCCAACATCGAGGTCGCAATCTTTTTTGTCGATATGAACTCTTTAAAAAAATTACGCTGTTATCCCCAAGGTAACTTAATCTTTTAATCAATAAAATTGGATCAACTATTCATAAAGCAATGTTAATAAATAATAAAAGTTTAATAAATTTTATTGTCACCCCAACAAAATAATTTTTTTAATTAAATTTAAACAATTCTTTATACCTTTAATTATAAAATTATAAAGCTCTATGGGGTCTTCTCGTCCTTTAAATATATTTTTGCTTTTTAACAAAAAAATTAAATTCTATTATAAATTCAATAAAGACAGTCAATATTTCGTCCAACCATTCATACAAGCTTTCAATTAAAAAACTAATGATTATGCTACCTTTGCACGGTCAAAATACCGCGGCCCTTTAAAAAAATTTCAGTGGGCAGGTTAGACTTTAAATAAACTCAAAAAGACATGTTTTTGATAAACAGGCGAATATTTAATTTGCCGAGTTCCTTTATAAAACCTATCATTTTAATTTTATTTATAAATTAAAATATACTAATTTTATCATTATTTCTTAATTTTTAAAATTAAAATTAATATTTTAATAAATAATTTAAAAATTAAATAAATTATATTAACAAAAAATATATTATAACACAATTACAATTAATGGCTACTTCTAAGCCTATAATTAATTTATTTTAAATAATTTTATAAAAATCTATTTTAAAGCTTATCCCTTAAAATATTTATATTTTTAAATATTAAATTAATTAATTAATTTAATACAATTAAAAATATATAAATTAAATTTATTTCTTAAAAAACTAGATATATTTAAGAACGAATAACATTTCATTTCTAATTAATTATTATTAATATTTATGCCACAATAACTAATATAATTAATTAACTCTCTTAAATTCGAGAAAAATATTTATTAATATTTTTTAATTAATAAACCCTGATACACAAGGTACAATAACTTAAATTTTCTTTTTAATTAATTTATTTTCAATTTATTTCATCATTCTTTCACAATACTAATACACTATTATAAAAATTATTATTTCATTAAAAATTACAAAAACTTTTTAAATAAAATTATTTTTATTAAATTAATAATCAATAAAAAAAAATAATAAGATTTATTTATCAATTTAAATCGAATTGCACGAATTTCTTTTCAATGTAAATGAAAAACTTTACTATTTAAGCTTAAAATTGTCTTTCTAGATACACCTTCCGGTACATCTACTATGTTACGACTTATCTCATCTTAATAACGAGAGCGACGGGCGATATGTGCATATTTTAGAGCTATAATCAAATAATTTTTCTTTTTTATTTTACTATCAAATCCAATTTTAAACAAATATTTCAATTTTTTATCCATAAATAATTTTATTGTAACCCATTTTTTCTTAATTATAAGCTGCACCTTGACCTGACATAATTTATATTTAAAATTTTAGAAAATTATTTCTTTTTTAAGACATTCTGACGACGGCGGTATACAAACAAATTAAATTAAGTAAGGTCCAACGTGGATTATCAATTATAAAACAGGTTCCTCTGAATAGACTAAAATACCGCCAAATTTTTTAAATTTCAAGAACATAACTAATACTATTCTAGATTATTAATTTACATTTTAAATAATAGGGTATCTAATCCTAGTTTAATCTTAAAATTTCACAATTTCAATATTTTAATTATATAATTTATTAAATTTAAAATTTCACCTAATAAATTTAATTTTTTTACAATTTTACAATTTAATTATAATCTAAATCAATTTATTTATATTTTTTGTCTAACCGCAGCAGCTGGCACAAATTTTGCTAATATTAAATAACATTACTAACTCTAAATTTCTTTAATAATTAATATTAATCACTGCGAATAAATATTTTTAAATTATCATTTAGATAATTTATTACTCACACAAAAATTTACATGTAAAATAAACTATAAACAAACTTTTTTTGCTAAAATAAAACAACTTTAATTTTAACTTTTAACTAAATAGATATATTTATTTATTAAATAATTAATTTTTAACTTAATAAATAAAATTAATAGTTTATAATATTAAAATTATTGAAATAATTTAATTAAGTATTTTAAAAATTCCAATTATATACCCCTTATTATTATTAAATTAAAATAAATTGGAATTATTTATTTATTAAATAATTAAATTTCAACTTAATAAATAAAATTAATAATTAATAATATTAAAATTATTGAAATAATTTAATTAAGTATCTTGAAAATTCTAATTTTAATATTTCCCCTTTATTATTTTAAAAATTAAAATAAATTGGAATTATTTATTTATTAAATAATTAAATTTCAATTTAATAAGTAAAATTAATAATTAATAATATTAAAATTATTGAAATAATTTAATTTAATTAATCGAATTTTTTTATAAAAAAAAAATTCTCATATTAATTAATTTAATTATATATTTAAATTTAAATTTTATTAATAAATAATTTTATTAATATAAATATTATTATTTTTTTTTTTTTTTTTTAATGTATAAATGATTTTTATTTAATATAGAACTTTAATGATATAATAAATTATT